ATCCTTATGATTAGTTGAATATAATCATCGCAAAGAAATAATTTTCGTTTATAGATTAAAAATCTATCGCTTAAGCTCAGCCATAAAAAAAAATGTATAATATTGTACTTATACCTAAAACTAATATAATAAGTAAGCTACTTATTCTTATATTATAAGTAATTTCTTTTCTTCTTCTTAATAAGAAAAAAAAAGAAAATTTTAAGTAATAAATTAAGCTTAAGACAGAACTCAAAATAATAATCATAAAGAACGGAATAAATAAATAAGATTGAAGTAATCTTACAACAAGTATGAATTTCCCTCAAAATAATATAAAAGGAGGTAATCCTGAAAATCTCATAAGTGCCCATATAGTTATAATACTTTCATTTATATAAAGAGAATAAATAGTATAACCTATAGTTATTATATAACTAAAAATATAGACTAGACCCCCTCCATATTCTAAAGCAAGTAATATTCAACCGGAATGAGAAATAGAAGAGGCACCTAATATAATTCGTAAGTTAGTAGATATTAATCCTAATATAGAGCCTACTAATATCCTTATTAATCTTAATATAATAATTAAAAAAAATAAAGATTCTGCACATTCTTGTCTAAAATTAAATATAAATCATAATGAGGGTATTTTTATTACCCCTAATACTCAGATAAATATTCAATAACCTATTCCATAAACTACTGGTATTACTCAACCATGAAAAGGAAATACCCCTAATTTTAATAAATTAAATAGTACAAATATAAAACCCACAATCTCTCTTCGGGTATCTATAGAAAACCATAAATATCCTGGAACCAATATTAGAGTGGCTGCTAATCTCTGAATCAAGAAATACTTTATTAAGCTTTCTCTTCTAGGTCGAGAATTTCCTCAATAGTAAAGAGGATAAAAGCCTAATATTATAATTTCTATTAAAACTCAACATAAAAGTCATCTCCTTATAAATAAAGTTGTTATACTCCCTAATAAAATGATTAATATAAAAATAATATTAACCCATGGCAATTAAAGCAATAGAATAAATATTATTCTGTTCAATCAACATCAATGATCTCCGATCCACCGGCGATTGCTTAGTAATTTAACTAACTAAAAAGGAATCTATAATACCTCTATTAATGGTAAAAAAAATTCATCATACGCCTTTTCACTTGGTTGAGTATAGACCTTGACCTTTACTAACTTCCATTTCCATTTTTAGTTTACCAGTAGGTTTTTTAATATATGTTCGGTTTAATTCTTTATTTTCATTAGCCTTTGGACTTTGCTTAACTTCCTTCCTGGCTTTTCTATGATGACGAGATATCGTTCGAGAGGCTACTTATCAAGGTCATCATACCACTTATGTGGTCAAAGGATTAAAGATAGGGGTAAGATTATTTATTTTATCTGAAGTTTGTTTCTTTTTTGCTTTTTTTTGAGCTTATTTCCATAGAAGCTTAGCACCTGCCATTGAAATTGGATCTGTATGACCCCCGGTAGGTGTTACGACCTTACCTACTTTTGGTGTTCCTTTATTAAATACTACTATTTTATTATTAAGGGGTGTAAGAGTAACATGAGCTCATCATGCATTAGAAGAGGGAAAATATAAAAGTTCACTCCAAGGATTAGGATTAACAGTCCTTTTAGGCCTCTATTTTTTGTTCTTACAATATACCGAATATTGTGAAACGAGTTTTTCTATTTCTGATAGCGTATACGGAAGAACCTTTTTTATAGCAACCGGTTTTCATGGCCTTCATGTAGCTGTGGGTGTTACTTTTCTTTTTGTTTGTTTAATTCGTCTTTATCTATATCACTTTGATAAAAATCATCATGTCGGTTTTTTAGCAGCAGCATGATATTGACACTTTGTTGATGTGGTTTGATTATTTTTATATGTAAGAATTTATTGATGAGGCTCTTAATTTTTCTTATAGCTTAAAATAAAGCTTAGATTTTGTAAATCTAAAATGAATTAATATTCTAAGAATAAGATAAGCAGATTTCTGCTTAGAACAAAAACAAGTTCAACTTTAAAATAAATAAAAGAAATCCCAAATGAAGAAATAATCTAATATATTCTGGTCCTAAACTAATAGAGCTTCTTCCTAAACTAAAGTCTGAGCTTCCTCCATGATTTACTTGTGAATATAATATTATATTATAAACAACTCTCAAGAATATAATTATAAGGCTTATACAAATTAATCTTACCCTTATAATCCTAATACAACCTATAAAACTTAATTCCCCTACTAAATTAACACTTGGAGGAGCCGCTATATTAATACTACAAAAGATAAATCATATTAAACTTAATGCAGGGTATAAATTTAAATAACCCCCTATAAATCTCAAACTTCGACTACCAGCCTTTTTGTAAGTTATATATGCTAATAAAAATAAGGCAGATGAAGTGAATCCATGAGTAAACATAATTAATAAAGAAGAGAAGATACCTCAAGAAAAATTTAAAAGAATAGCTACTCTTACTATACTTATATGTGTAATAGAGGAATAAGCTACATAAGCTTTGATATCATTCTGTATCAAACACTGAATAGCTGCAATACCTCCACCTCATAACATTAAGGTAACTAAAAGGATTACCCTTACCTGATTAATTTCAAATTCTAAGATTTTTCTAAATAAGTATAAACCATACCCTCCTAATTTTAATAAAACACCAGCTAAAATTATAGAACCAGCTAAAGGTGCCTCTACATGAGCTTTAGGTAACCATAAATGTATTGTATATATAGGTAATTTAGCTAAAAAAGCTAGTATCACGATAATTATTAATACACCATTAAGTTTAATAGGTTCTAATTCTAATAAATAAAGATTTATGCTTTGAGAATTCGTAAATTGTCATAGAATAAAAAATAGCAATGGTAAAGAAGCACCGACAGTGTATAATATTATATATAAACCTGCCTGTAATCGTTCAGGTTGATAACCTCATCCAATAATTAAATATAAGGTTGGTAACAAAGATAACTCAAAAAACACATAAAAATAAAATAAATTATTTACCTGAAAAGTAATAACTAAAATTATAGCTAAAATTATTAAACAAGCATTAAATTTTTTTTCTTTAGTAGGATTAGACATAAAAATTAATGTAGTTAGAACTACTGTAAGAAACACCATAATATTAGATATAAAGTGATTATGAATAAATAAATTTTCACCTATATATAATGAATTATGAATATTAATTAAAGCAATAAGACTCACTAGAACTAATCCCAAAATATTTAATAATCAATCATTTACTAATAGAATTCTAAATATAATGCTTAATATAGTAATAGTCATAAAGAATTGGAAGAGATTTCTCCCTAATCAAAGTTAGCAGCCTCAATTAAATAATTCTTTTTATTATACAAGGATTTTGAAAATCTTTAAAGGCATAAATAATGTCATTTAGTGTAATCACTAAAATTATTCAATTTTTTACTGCTACTATTATCAGGTTAGTATTACTTATACTACCCTTATTTGTCAGTTGATATTCAAAAACACCAAGTGTGGCTAAACAAAGAGCTTTTGAGTGTGGGTTTGAGCCTTTAAGTGCAATACGTAAACCTTATTCTATACGCTTTATTATATTAGTACTATTATTTTTAATTTTTGATATTGAGACAGTTTTGCTGTTTCCAAACGTCAGATATTCTATTATCTCTTATAATATTTTTTATAATTGGCATTTATATATATTCTTAATTATTTTAATGATTGGTCTAATCCATGAGTGATTTCAAGGTTCATTAGATTGATTATCCAACTCTAAAGGTAAGCTAAACTTTAAGCTATTGGGCTCATAACCCAAATATGAACTATTTCCTTTTAGATTTACTTTATTATGATATCTGGAATTATAGTACTTAATATTTATTATGGGAATCAAAGTGTTATATCTCAGCTAATAATATTACAAATTCTTAAAGGAAACTTTGATTTAGTATCAAGTATATATGGAGGCTCATAAAGTGCCAGCAGCCGCGGTCATACTTTTTCTATTTATAAATATAAAATAGAAGCAAATTATAGAATCAACTTTAGATATATAGGTAAAATTTATATTACTAGTAATATCCTATTCTATTTCACGTCTATAAATTTAGAGTTTAAACTAGGATTAGATACCCTACTATTTCTAAACTTCTTAGGAAGCTTCTGAGTATTAAAACTATCTGGTCTAAACTCAAATATTATGGCGGCATTTTCATAATTTTCAGAGGAACTTACTATTTAATTTGATAACCACCAAGACTAACCACTTAATTTAAAAGCTTGTATGCCGTCGTTCTATAATTATTTTAGATAATTATATAATTATTATTTCTTAAATATATACAACAGATCCAGGTGCAGCCCATATTTAAGTATCTAGCGAGTTACATTTATAAATTATTAATCTATTAGAAATAAAATCTCAATTTCTAATCAAGATCGGATTTGAAAGTAATATGACTTAGAAATTTATTATAATTAGTATATGAATAGTAATTGAAATGTGTACAAATCGCCCGTCATTCTCATATTTTAACTTGAGACAAGTCGTAACATAGTAGATTCAGGGGAACCTGAATCTCTTTAGCTATATCCTAAAGCTTTTATTCAAAGAAAGTAATTAATACATTAAGTTTCGGCCTTAAACAATGGCTTCTTGCCTCTTTGATGTTGTTCTCCGATTTATTTTCTTCTTTAGATAGTTATAGTTTACTTTGAATACCTAGTTCTTTATTTTTGATTTTTTTTTTAACTAGAAAATCTTATAATCTCTCTAGTAATTCATCTTTTTTTAATTATATTGCTTCATTATGAAAAAATAAATATAATCCTTTATTATTAAATTTGAATACTTTCATTTATGCCTTAATATTATTTATTATATTTAATAATTTGGTGGGTTTAACACCTCTAACTTATGGAATTACCAGAAGACTTTGAACTAATTCCGCTTTAGCTTCAATTATATGAGGATCAATTCTTTTAGCAGGATGGTTTTTTAGCCCCCGAAAGGCTGCTGCTCATTTATGTCCAGCAGGAGCTCCTGCTCTTTTAATTCCTTTTCTTATTTTAATTGAAACTGTAAGATTATTAATTCGTCCTCTAACTTTAACAGTTCGACTAGTAGCTAATATAAGAGCTGGTCATATTGTTATAGCACTATTAGCAAGCACATTAAGAAGCCTAAGTTCTTTTTCTAGTACTTTTATATTAATAATACTGATAAGTGGTTATATACTATTTGAGTTCTTCGTAAGACTTATTCAATCTTATATTTTTACTTTATTATTAAGTCTATATGCTGAAGAACACCCTAATTAGTTTTAGTAGTATAAATTATTACTCTATCTTTTCAAGATAATAATAGCTTAACTGCTCTAAAATTCCTTAAGTATAAATATAGCTTAATATTAAAGCCTCTAACTGTTAATTAGAAGATTACTTACATTTAGTTATTTATACATTGCCTCAATTAGCCCCCCACAGAGGATTAACTCTTTTTTTATATATAAGGTTTATACTTGTATGTTATTTTATATTAGTAAATAAAACTTTATTACCAAGTAAAAAAACTTATTTTTCTACAAAGCAAGCAAATATTCCCATTTTATACTATTAATCTTAACTTAATTGTGGCAGAAAAAGTGCCTAGGTTTTAAGCACCTAATATAGGTTTTAACCTCAGTTAATCCATATACTTATACTGGAAAAGAATATACTTATACTGGAAAAGAATTTAAAGCATTACATTAGGTGTACCTGCACAGAAAATTTTGAATTTTCAAGAGAATCATTTCAATGTAAATTTAGTTTCTAAAGAGAAATTTAGATGCCACATATCTAAGGTTTTTTTAACCTAAACTAAAGCCCTAAATTGTAGATTTTTTACTTGGAAGGTAATTGTAATAAGTATACTAGACAAAACAGATTCAACACGCATATAAATATTTTTAACTTTGAAGGTTAATAGTTTGTTTAACTTATGAATCCGAGAGTTATTAACTCCTAAGTAAATTTACAACTTACCGCCTTATTACTCAGCCATCAAAAGATAAATTAAGCATTATTTATATTAATGAAATCTTCCACAGAGAGGAGATTTAAACTAATAGGTATAAAAGAGTGATTAGCTCCACAAATTTCAGAACACTGTCCATARTATACCCCTGGAATCTCTGAATATATATTTATGGTATTTAATCGGCCAGGCACTGCATCTATTTTTAATCCTATTGAYGGTAAAGCTATTGCGTGGATTACGTCCGAGGATGTCGTCACTACGGAAATATTAGTATCAACGGGTAATACMGSTCGATTATCTACTTCTAATAGACGATATTCCCCTCCTTTTAGATCTGAAGTCGGAAGTATRTAAGAATCAAAAGCTTCTTTATTAATAGAAGGAATTTCATASCTTCAGTATCATTGATGACCAATCGATTTAAAGGTAATTCCGTCTCCTGGTTGTTCGTCTAATAAATAAAGCAAACGTAAWCTAGGAAGAGCTAATCAGATTAAAACTACTGCCGGTAAGATGGTTCAAATTACTTCTAATGTCTGAGCTTCATATAACACTCGAGAAGAGTACTTATTATTAACAAAATTAATCCCTAAGATAACAACTGTAATGAAAATTCCAATTAAAATTGTTATGGCATGATCATGAAAAAGGTGTATTTCTATTTGAATAGGTGAAGCCGGATCTATCAAGTTTAGTTGATTTCAACTTCTCAAATGATTCTAAATATAACAATTATCTAAGCCCCTTCAAAGCTTTGCTTTTAATTTAAGCTATAAAATCCTAATTTACAAAGTAGGAATCTTCCTTAAAAAAGCTTGCAACTTTTGATAATAAATATATATTATACTTTGAAAATTAAAAGGAGCTCTTCTCATTTTTTATAAATATTCCTAGCCTGACAAGCTAAAGTTTTAATTTAAACTAGAGCAGATAAAGCACTAATTTTAAGATTTACAAAGAATAGGTCAACTTACAAGACCCAATCCTATAAGTATAGGTAATATAAAATATAAAACAGTAAGAGGACCTGCTAATCTTAAATAAGGTTCTTCAATAGGACAAGCTCCTAATCAAGATAATAAGATAAATGTAACTATGAACATTCAAAATAATAATTGATAAGGTATATTAAAAGGGCTTCCAATAATAATTTTTTTAAAACCAATTAAGGGTAAAAAATATAAAAAAATGATAGATAATAATAAAGCTAATACGCCTCCTAATTTGGAAGGAATAGAACGTAAAATAGCATAGGCAAACAAAAAGTACCATTCTGGTTGAATATGAATAGGTGTAACTATAGGATTAGCATTAATATAATTTTCTGGATCAACTAAAAGATTAGGATAAAATAAAGAAACACCTAGAAGTATAATAAGAACAATAATAAAGCCCACCAAGTCCTTTCAAGAAAAATAAGGATGAAACCTAATTTTATTAAGGCCCCTTACATCTCCTAAAGGCGATGTAGAACCTTTTTCATGTAAAAAAATGATATGTAGGACTGCTAAGAGTCTAATTAAAAAAGGAAGTAGAAAATGTAAGGAAAAAAATCGGTTTAAAGTAGCTTGATTAATAGAAAAACCTCCTCATACTCACTCCACCAATGAAGGACCAAAATAAGGAATAGCAGATAATAAATTAGTAATAACAGTAGCCCCTCAAAAAGATATTTGTCCTCACGGCAATACATAACCTAAAAAAGCTGTTGCTATTCTTACTAAAAAAATAGTTACACCTACTATCCAAACGTGATTTTGAGTTAAATAACTTTGATAATATAACCCTCGAGCAATATGTATATATATTATAATAAAAAAAAATGAAGCACCATTAGCATGAATTGAACGAATAATCCAGCCTGCAGGTACATCCCGCATAATATGAATAACGGAGGAAAAAGTTCCTACTAGGTCAGCTGTATAATGTATAGATAAAAAAATCCCTGTAAGAATTTGAATACCTAATATTAATCCTAGAAGAGAACCTCCATTTCATCAAATCGAAATTCTTACCGGCGTAGGTAAGCTAAGAAATTCTTCTAATATTCCTGGCTTACGCAAACCTTAGCTTTTTTAGCCGGATTTAGCTATAATTAAATCATTACCTAATAGTTTAATTATCCTTAATAATACTGAAAGTCCTATCGCAGCTTCACAAGCTCTTATAGCTAATAAAATTAATATATTTTCACAACCATAACTTCTTTCAAATCTAAGAAAGAATAAAATAAAAAGAACTAATATCATTAAGGATTCTAGAACAATTAATATTAATAAGACTCGCCTTCTAGTTTTAACAAATAAATATAATAAACATAGTAAGCTCACATAAACTACAAAAGTAATTGAATCTCAATACAGCAATTATTTGAGTTTATAAAACTCTAATTAAGCCTAATAGACCTATTAGATGAGTAATAGCTACAGGAAGAAATCTCTTTCAACATAACATTATTAATAAGTCATAACGGTGACGTGGGTAAACCCCCCGCACCACTAAAAAAATAATAGCAACAATTAATCTTATAAAAATTATTAAAAAATTAGAACTCAAGAATATTAAAAATCATACAGCACTCATTAAACTTAATAACAAAATATTACTATATTCTCTCAAAAATAATAATACAAATAGACCACCTCCATACTCAATATTAAAGCCTGAAACTAGCTCCGATTCTCCTTCTGCAAAATCAAAAGGAGCTCGATTAGTTTCAGCTAATCTAGTAGAAAATCATATAAAGAAAATTATTATGTAAATTAATAAGTTAGGGAAAGGTTCTAATAAAGCTTGATATCAACTTAATGTTATTAGACTTATTACAGGTACTAGCAAAATTAAAACCATAGAAATTTCATAAGAGATAGATTGAGCTGCTGCACGTAGAGCCCCCAAGAAAGCATATTTTGAATTCGAACTTCACCCGGATAGAAGGGTAATAAAGACATTTAATGAAGATAAACATAAGAATAATAAAATACCATGTATAACAGATTTAATTATATTTGCAGAAGGTATTAGAAGTCATATTAACAACCTTAAAATAAGTCCACAAAAAGGTACTCTAATATATAATAGTTTATTAGCCTTGTAGGGGATAATTCCTTCCTTAATTAGTAACTTTAAAGCATCTCTTAAAGGTTGAACAATACCTCAAAAACTTACTTTATTTGGCCCTTTACGTAGTTGTAAGAGCCCTAAAATTTTACGTTCTAATAAAGTGTAGAAAGCTACTGAAAGGAGAATACATAAACAAATAATAACTCTATTGATAATTATAAATACAATCATAAAATTATGAGCATAAGTGGTAATAAAATTCTTCGCCCTAAGGGTATTCCTCTAATATTAGGTCATATAAAAAAATTATTCAAATGTTTGATATAATAATTATAATCTTTAATTAATACAGAAGACGGTTCTAACCATCCCGAATCTAACCTTTTTGCTTCTTTCATAATTGGGTATATTAAAAACCCCCTTTTATATCTTACAGGACTTAAAAAAAATAACCTACTTGCTTTAAGATTGTTTTTTTTATAATGGCTAGGAATAATAAAATATAATAAACCTAATAGTAATATTAAATTTAAACCATATCAATATTCATCTCGTACTATCACAAATTCTCTAAATTCAGAAGATATAGAGTAAAGTAATTTACCTGAAATAATTCTTATAATTCCTAAAATTACAAAAGGTACATAAAAATTAATTCTAAAATTACAATCAGATAAGTTAATAGTAGGCTCTTCTCAGAATAGAATTTTTAAAGTACGAATTACGTAGATTCCCGTAAATAATGAACCTAATAAAAAGAAAAGAACAGATACTAGGTTTAAGGATTCAGCATGAATTAATTCCAAGATTAAGTGTTTTGTATAAAAGGCATTTAAAAAAGGAAAAGCTACTAAACAAAAGCTTCTAATATTAAAAAATGTTATTACTAAAGGCATTTTTTTCCCTACCCCTCCTAGTAAGCGTAAATCTTGGACTCCATATGTTCTCATTAAGATTAAACCGGCACATATAAATAATATAGCTTTAAAGGTTGCATGAGCTAATAAATGAAAATAAGCTAAATATGTAAAGCCTATTCCTAAGCTAAATATCATCACTCCTAATTGACTTAGAGTAGATAAAGCAATCATTTTTTTTAAATCATTTTCATATAGTGCAGCATAACCCCCTAAAAAAGTAGTAATTGCACCACAAAACAGGAGAATTTCTGTTGCTAACTCAGGAAGATTATTATTTAAGCTTAGACGAATAGCTAAATAAACGCCTGCTGTGACTAAAGTACTAGAATGTACAAGAGCTCTAACCGGAGTAGGGGCTGCTATCGCAGCTGGTAACCATGAGCTGAATGGGTATTGAGCGCTCTTAGTTAGAGCTGCTAAGGTTAATAATACTAAAAGACTTCTAGCCATAATTGAGAAATAATTAGTTATAAAAGTTCCACTTATTATAAATAAGATAAAGGCACCAATAATAATTACATCACCCAACCGATTAATTAATAGTGTTAAGAAACCTGCTGATCTAGACTCTTTACTTCTATAATAAATAATTAATAAAAATGAAGTAATTCCTAAACCATCTCAACCTAAGAATAGAATAAATAATGAGGATGAAAAAATCAAGATATTTATAGAAACTACAAATAGAAATAATAATCAAATAAATCGCTGAAAAAAAGGATCATTTGACATATAGAATTTAGCAAATCAAAAAACTCTAAAAGAAATAATAATGACATGCAGACAAAACAATACACTAACTCAATCAACTACAAAACCTACAGGAAAGCTAATTGTAGAGATTTCTATTAAGCTAAATTCAAAGACAAAACAATTCCGAGCTTTAATTAAATAAGAAAATAATAAGTATAAAGGTAATACATAACTTAATAACAATCTACTGAAGCGGTACATTCTCTTAATCATAATAAACATTAATTTTCCTTTTTGAGGAAAAAACCACTTGTACTATTCCAAGAAATACTAAGTATAAAAGTACTCCTAAAATTAAAATTATAATAGATGATAATATAAGAGGGCTTTCACTTAAATATATTCATAAGCTCTTCTTCAGGTAAAAGGGTCCATATAAATATGATTGAATATAAAAGGCAAGTCTTCCAACTGCCCCTAAAGATAGAATAGAAGATTTTATTTTATATATTAAATAATTAGAAGATAATATTCTTATATAAATTACTAATACTATAACCCCTCCAATATAAATAAGAAATAAAATATAAGCATATCAAGTAAATATAATAAAAGCTAAACTATTAACTACTATAAAAGAAAGTATAAGTATTATTAAGCCCAATCTAAGAGGGTTCCTTACAAAAGCTATTATAAGTCTTAGAAGTAAAATAGCGAGTATTCTGCATATAATAACTTCTCTCAATAAATCAAATTAGATAATATTATTTTAATAAATATTTATTTCCTATTTATTATATTATATAATTTATACGTTTAATGAAGTCATTTAATCTTTCTATTTTCTGATTACTACCTTATATTATTAGTTCTAATTTATTAGTATTAAGGGATAATTATATTATTCTATTATATATTATTTAATTTATATATATTTATATATTTATTTTATTTAATAAAATTAAAACAATCAATGGGCAAATTAGTTACATGAGAGAGTCCGTGAGCCTTTTTTTTCATCATTAAGTAAAAGCCTATGAGTATAAATTTATTAAATGGTTAGTTAATAGCTGACCTGAGTTATATTTCCTACTAATATTTTTTATATCTAACCTAAATTTGGTATAAATTGATCCTAACTCAAATGCATATATTCTGCCATAGATAAGACTTTTCACTTATGGTTTAAAAGTAGGTTTCCCTAATTGTCAACTCCCAAAGTTAATATTTTATTATTAAATTACTTTTAAAATAATGACAAGTAAAGAATTTTAGAGAAATAAGAAGAACCTTCTACTATATAAATGCAAATTATATTTTCTATATTTAAAATATATTTCCTATAAAATCAATATTATGAACTTAAAATATAAATTATTATAAAAATAACAAGTACAAATCAAAATTGATAGTTATTATCTACTTATTAACTTAAAATTAAGAAGAATAAATTATAATTTTTAATAGAATATTAAAAATTGTAATCCTTTCGTACTAACAATTTTATAAAGAAGATAGAATCTGACCTGGCTTGCGCCGGTCTGAACTCAGATCATGTAGGAGAGATTCTTCGAACAGAAGCTTACTTAATTTCGTCTTAATATTAAGTTTCCTAGTCCAACATCGAGGTCACAATGTATTTAAATAATAATGCTGTTATCCCTTAGGTATCTTAATTATTTTTAATATTTTTAGGTGAATTTATAGATCTATTTACGTATGTTTAATTTGATACGCTGCCGCCCCAGCTAAAACTTTTAGATTATTCTTTAAACTATCTTATTAAAGATCTAAGGGTCTTCTCGTCTTTCTTAGCAAAATGTAGGAATTTTCACCTACTTAGTAATTTTTTATTATTTATTATAAAGACAGCAGACATTAGGTAAATCCTTTCATTCCAGACCTCAATTAAAGGCCAAATTATTATGCTACCTTAGCACAGTCAAAGTACTGCGGCTATTAAACATATCATTGAGCAGGCGTAGCTTATGATATTATACCACAAGTTATGTTTTTGTTAAACAGTCCAATGTCGCTTTTGCCGAGTTCCTTTATTTAAACTATATTTTACTACTTATTATAACATTATTAAAGTTAAGCTTGATTGTTAAACTTAAGTCTTTATTTTAAAAAATAGATTTAATATTTTATTTTAAAATAACTAAACTACTTAAAAATTATTTCTAGTAATTTAACTCAATATCTTAAAATTATTTTTATAACAGAATCTTATAATTCTATTATTTGCTAAAGTACTTAATACCTTTCAAGACTATCAAGATATCTATATAATTGGAAGCCTTTCGCCCCTAACTAACCTTCTCATTATATTAATGCTATAATATAAAAAGCTATACTAAAATAAAAGGCAAGTTAGCTCTTTTATATTCGTGAAGAATTATTTAATTTATCTATATAGTTATACCATTATGCAAAAGGTATCCTTATTATAAACCAATTATCTAATTAATTGTTTTTAATGTGAATGTATTTTTAATATACAAATCTTACTTTAGAAATACTATATTAATCTTATAGACCTATTCTTTGTAAAAGAATCATACTCTCAATACTTTATTTCTTACTAAATTTGAATTAATTCTTAAATAGTAACTTTTGAAGGTTCCAGGTTACCATGAAAATCTGGAGGACTAAAATATTCTCATTCCCGTGAATATGCCGCTGCTTCTGAGAATATTATTGGACGACGTGTTAGTAAAGCCTCCCAGACAATAAAAATAAAAACCACTACGCCAAAGACAGATATTAAAGAACCATAAGAAGAAATCTGATTTCATATATAATAAGCATCTGGATAATCTGAGTAACGACGAGGTATTCCTGCTAGCCCTAAAAAATGCTGCGGAAAAAAAGTTAAGTTAACAGCTAAAAACATAATAAAAAAATGCGCCTTAGCTAATCGCTCACTTAATACTAGTCCTGTTATAACCGGAAATCAATAGATAAAGCCCGCGAAAATGGCAAAAACAGCACCTATAGATAATACATAATGAAAATGAGCTACTACATAATACGTGTCATGTAACATAATATCCAAAGATGAATTAGATAATACAATTCCAGTTAAGCCTCCCAGTGTAAATAAGAAAATAAAACCTAGCACCCAGTATATAGCTGCGGTATATTTTTTAGAACTTCCATATAAAGTCATTAATCACCTGAACACCTTAATACCCGTAGGTACAGCAATCACCATAGTGGCTGCGGTAAAATAAGCTCGAGTATCCACATCCATTCCTACTGTAAATATATGATGAGCTCAAACAATAAAGCCTAAAATCCCAATGGAGATTATAGCATAAATTATCCCTAAAGTTCCAAAAGGTTGTTTTAAAGTAAAATTGCCTAAAATATGTCTAATAATTCCAAACCCTGGTAAAATTAGAATATATACTTCTGGATGACCAAAAAATCAAAATAGATGTTGATATAAAATAGGATCACCTCCACCTGCAGGGTCAAAAAAAGAAGTGTTAAAATTACGATCTGTTAATAGTATAGTAATAGCTCCCGCTAGAACTGGTAAAGATAATAATAATAAGAAAACCGTCACTAAAATAGATCATACAAATAGCCTCACACGTTCTATAGTTAGGCCTACTGAACGTATATTAAAAATGGTCGTAATAAAATTAATAGCTCCTAAAATAGAAGACATTCCGGCTAAATGCAAAGAAAAAATAGCTAAATCTACTGATGCTCCTCTATGGGCAGCTGAAGCTCTTAATGGGGGGTATACTGTTCATCCTGTTCCTGCACCACCTTCTACTATACTAGAGACAATTAATAAGATAAAAGCCGGAGGTARTAATCAGAATCTTATATTATTTATACGAGGAAARGATATATCAGGGGCACCAATTAATAAAGGTACCATTCAGTTTCCAAACCCTCCAATTATTAAAGGTATTACTATAAAAAAAATTATAACAAAAGCATGAGCAGTAACAATTACATTATAAAAATGATCATCTATTAAAACTCCTGAAGTTCCTAGTTCTAGTCGAATCAATAATGATAAACCTGTACCTACTATACCGCATCATACCCCAAACAGTATATATAAAGTACCAAT